TGATAGAGAATCGGGATCGAGTTTAAATTTGAAGGGCCCTTCCTTATTTTCAGAAAAAGAACAAGGAAGAAGTGGTTCAGAAAATGAAGCAAAACATCTAAAATCTTTATTAAATGCAATTCTAACTAGCCCTAATGGTCGCAAAAGAAAACAAAAATCTTTTGTAATAAAAGAAATAAGTAAAAAAGTACCTCGATGGTCAGACAAACTTATTACCGAGTTGGAACAACACACGGGCGTAATTCAAGAAGGCGTACCGACGGGCCATCAGATTCGTTCAAGAAAAATTTACGATATAGTAGCTTTTCCTCCTAACAAATGGAATGCTGAAAATCTTGATCAAATAGACCGGATATATACGACAGAATATTTGCAAGAATCGGATTTTCGTCGAGACATAATCAAAGGTTCTATGCGTACTCAAAGGCGTAAAACTATTATTTGGAAGCTGTTTGAAGCAAATGCGCACTCCCCACTTTTTTTGAACAGAAGAAAAAAATCCCCCCTTTTTTCTTTTGATATCTCCGAACGGATGAAACTTATTTTTAGAACTAGGATGGGTAAAGGGGGCGAATTAAAAGATTATACAGAAGAACAGACAAAAAGAAGAGAGAAACAAGAGGAGAACAACATAAAGGAAAAAGTGCGGATAGAACTGCCGGAAATCTGGGATCTCGTTCCATTTTCGCAAACAACAAGAAGTTTGCTATTAATAATTCAATCGAAGCTTAGAAAATATATTATATTACCTTCATTGATAATAGTTAAAAATATTGGGCGTATCTTATTATTCCAACCCCCTGAGTGGTCTGAGGATTTCCATGAATGGAAGAGAGAAAAGCATATTAAATGTACCTCTCAGGGTCTTCAATTATCAGAAACAAGATTTCCCGAAAAGTGGTTAACAGAAGGTATCCAGATAAAAATACTATTTCCCTTCTGTTTGAAACCTTGGTACAGATCTAAGCCTAAGTTGCGGACCTCTTATAAAGATCTAAAAAAAGAGCAAAAAAAAGCTAATTATTGTTTTTTAACGGCTATTGGAATGGAAACTGACCTTCCTTTTGGTTCTCCCCGAAAAAGACCTTCCTTTTTTGAGCCCATTTTTAAGGATTTTATAGCTCTAAGAGTTTTAATAAGAAGAACAAAACATTTTCTACAAGGTTCAAAAGAAACAAAAAGGGGGTTGATCAAAAATGTTTTATTTCTGTTTCTAAAAAGAATAAAAAAAGGGCTCTCAAAAGTAAATCCAACTCTATTTCGATTGAAAGAAGTATATGAATCCGGTGAAACTAACCAAGAAAAAGGTTCTATAATCAGCAATCAGATAATTCATAACTCGTTTAATAAAATTCGATCTACAGATTCGACAAATTATTCACTGAGAGAAAAAAAAATTAAAAATCTAACTGATAGAACAAGCACAATCAGAAAGAAAATAAAGAGTATTCCAAAAGAAAAAAAAAAAGGAACTCCAGGAATAAATAGTAGTCCTAATAAAAGAAATTATAATGTAGAATCGCCAAAAGATATTTGGCAAATATTAAAAAGAAGAAATACTCGATTAATCTGTAAATTACAGGTTTTTCTAAAAATTTTTATTGAAAAAATATACATAGATATCTTTCTATATATCATTAATATTGCCAGAAGGTATACACAACTTGTTCTTGAATCAACAAAAAAAATTATTCAAAAATATAAATACATTTACAATAATGAAACAAACCAAGAAACAATTAATAAAACAAATCAAAATACAATTCACTTTATTTCGACTATAAAAAAGTCACTTTATAATATTAGGAATAGTAAGACAAATTCACATCTTTTTTTTGACTTATCCTCCTTGTCACAAGCATATGTATTTTACAAATTATCCCAAACCCGAGTTATTAATTTATATAAGTTAAGATCTGTTCTTGAATATCATGGAACATCTTTTTTTCTTAAGACTGCAATAAAGGATTCTTTTGGAACACAAGGAATATTTCATTCCGAATTAGGGCATACGAAATTTCCAAGTTCTGGAACGAATCAATGGAAAAACTGGTTAAGAGGTCATTATCAATATAATTTATCTCAGATTAGATGGTCTGGATTAATACCCCAAAAATGGCGAAATACAATCAATCAAGGTCGTATAACTCAAAAAAAAATTCTAACAAAATGGGATTCAAAAGACCGATTACTTCATTACAAAAAACAAAACGATTTTGAAGTATATTCATTACCAAACCCAAATAAAAAAGAGAATTTTCAAAAATACTATAGATATGACCTTTTATCATATAAATCTATTAATTATGAAAGGAGGACGGACTCATATATTATTTATGGATCACCATTGCAAGTAAATAACAACCAAAGAATTTCTTATAATTACACCACACATAAACAAAAATTCTTTGATATACTAGAGGATATTCCTATCAATAATTATCTAGGAAAGGGTGATATTATGTATATGGAAAAAAATCCAGATAGAAAATATTTTGAT